GTTATCATAGCTTACTTAAAGCATAGCACTGAAAATGCTAAGATGGTTATACCTGATTACACAAGGTCTTGGTCTTAAACCCCTTATTATTTTTACCCCCTAATTATACATGCAAGACTCACCATTACAGTGAAATAGCCCACCAACACACTAACCGGAGCAGGCATCAGGAAACCAGCCCAAGACGCCAAGCAAAAATCATAAGCCACACCCCCACGGGCCAGCAGCAGTAGATAATATTAGGCCATAAGCGCAAGCTTGACCTAGCAAGGGGGCGTATAGGGCCGGTTAATATCCGTGCCAGCGACCGCGGTTACACGACAGACCCAAAATAATACTAACGGCGTAAAGCACGACTAAAAATTAAGTCAAAACATTAGGAACGAAGCCAAACCGGGCTGTAAAAAGCCATAAGCCACACTAACCACACCCTAATAACAAACACCTTCAACTCGTGAAAGTTAGGATACAAACTAAGATTAGATACCCTACTATGCCTAACCGTAACACAACAATTAAATTACCAATTGTTCGCCAAATAACTACGAGTAAAAACTTAAAATTTAAAAGACTTGACGGTGCCTCAAAACAACCTAGAGGAGCCTGTCTAATAACCGATACCCCACGATTAACCCAACCCACCCTAGCCTGACAGTCTATATACCGCCGTCGCCAGCCTACCTTGTGAAAGTAACAAAGTGAGCTTAATAGTCATACACTAACACGACAGGTCGAGGTGTAACTAATGGGCGGGATCAAGATGGGCTACATTTTCTAAACCAGAAAACACGAATTAACCTATGAAAAAGAAACTGAAGGCGGATTTAGTAGTATGTTGGGAACAACAAACCTAACAGAAATCAGCGCAATGAGGTGCGTACACACCGCCCGTCATCCCTGCCAACCAACAACTAAAACATACATAAACCGAAACTAACCACTAAGCAGGGCAAGTCGTAACATGGTAAGCGTACTGGAAAGTGCGCTTAGAAACAAAAAGTAGCTTACGCAAAGCATTCGACTTACACTCGAACGACATTATACTAATCTTTTTGAGCTGACCCATACCAACACAAACATATTATACCACATAAAACAAAACATTTGACCAACTAAGTAGATGTGATCGAACAGTAAACAAACCATACTAGTACCGCAAGGGAAACTATTAAGCAAAAAACAGCAAAGACTAACCCTTGTACCTTTCGCATCATGGTCTAGCAAGAAACACAAGACAAGAAGAATCACAGCCTCCACCCCGAAACCAGATGAGCTACTTTAAAGCAGCTTAAAGAGCGCACCCTTCTCTGTAGCAAAAGAGTGGGAAGACTTAAAAGTAGAGGTGAAACGCCTATCGAATCTGGAGATAGCTGGCTACCCAAAAAAGAATCTAAGTTCAACCCTAAAACTAAACAATAACCTTTTATCTTTACCTAGGGTAAATCAATAGGGGTACAGCTCTATTGAAACAGGATACAACCTGGACTTGAGAGGAAAATTAACACTTCAACCAGTAGGCCTTAAAGCAGCCAACTAACAAAATATCGTTAAAGAATTTAAACAAAAACTCAAATATATAACAAAAACTCCAAAACAACTAAGGTAGACCCATACTAATGGGTATTATTATGCTAGAACTAATAATAAGACAACCTCTCTGTATGCACCTGTCCGCTAGACCCGGATAAACCACTAGCAATTAACAGACCACAATAGGACAAACCAACCGATACACATCTATAACAAACTGTGAACCCAACACAGGCGCATTATAAAGAAAGATTAACCATTATAAAAGGAACTCGGCAAACAAAGGCCCCAACTGTTTAACAAAAACATAACCTTTAGCCAAACAAATATTAAAGGCAACGCCTGCCCGGTGAATAATTAAACGGCCGCGGTACCCTAACCGTGCAAAGGTAGCATAATCATTTGTCTACTAATTATAGACCTGTATGAAAGGCAAAATGAGGGCTTAACTGTCTCTTATAATAAATCAATTAAACTGATCTCCTAGTAAAAAAGCTAGAATAACACCATAAGACCAGAAGACCCTGTGAAGCTTAAACTAAACTATTAAACCAAATAATAACTACTTTTGGTTGGGGCGACCTTGGAAAAAAAAAGAACTTCCAACATAATGACTTTACCTCACACAACACAGGCCAACAAGCCAATAAATGACCCAGCACAGCTGATAATTGAACCAAGTTACTCCAGGGATAACAGCGCAATCTTCTTCAAGAGCCCATATCAAAAAGAAGGTTTACGACCTCGATGTTGGATCAGGACATCCTAATGGTGCAGCCGCTATTAAGGGTTCGTTTGTTCAACGATTAATAGTCCTACGTGATCTGAGTTCAGACCGGAGTAATCCAGGTCGGTTTCTATCTATGAATAAGCCCTATCCGGTACGAAAGGACAGATAGGACAAAGCCAATACTACAAGCACGCTTTAATAAAGATCACCACCTAAAATCAACACATCAATATATCAAACCAAGATAAGGTTAATTAAGAACACTCTTAATAATTCATGCTCCTACTAAACATCACAAATTCCCTACTTTACATTCTATCAATTCTTATCGCCGTAGCATTCCTCACCCTACTAGAACGAAAACTCCTCGGATACATACAACACCGCAAAGGGCCCAACCTAGTAGGCCCTATAGGCCTACTACAACCAATCGCAGACGGCCTAAAACTAATTACAAAAGAAGCTACTAAACCTACTATATCTTCACCCATCTTATTCACACTATCTCCAATTATAGCACTAACCCTAGCACTAACATCCTGAGCACCCATACCAATGCCACACATACTAACCAACATAAATCTAGGACTATTATTCATTATGGCCATATCAGGCATATTCACTTACACTATCTTATGGTCTGGCTGATCCTCTAACTCAAAATACCCCCTTATAGGAGCCATACGGGCTGTAGCACAAATTATCTCATACGAAGTCACCCTCGGACTAATCATTATTTCAATGGCCATCATATCAGGCGGATACTCACTTACACTATTCATAGAAACTCAAGAACATATATGACTGCTTCTCCCATCATGACCCCTAGCCATAATATGGTTCACATCAACGTTAGCTGAAACAAATCGATCCCCATTTGACCTAACAGAGGGAGAATCAGAATTAGTCTCCGGGTTCAATGTAGAATTCTCAGCCGGACCATTCGCACTATTATTCCTAGCAGAATACACCAACATCTTACTAATAAACACACTATCAACCGTGATATTCCTAAACCCAGGCACAATAAACCCCCAATTATTCACCATTAATCTTATAACAAAAACATTAATACTAACAACCCTATTCCTATGAATCCGAGCCTCATACCCACGATTCCGATACGACCAACTAATACACCTTCTATGAAAACAATACCTTCCTCTAACCCTAGCTATATGCTTACTTAACACTTCAACCAGTACAGCATTCTGTGGAACACCACCACAATGGAGGCGTGCCCGAGCTTGAGGGACTACATTGATGAAGTAAATACGGAGAAACACCTCCCGCCCCCCAAAGCCAGTATTTTACTTAAACTACTCTTTGATCAAAAAATAAACAACTCTCCTAGGACCCCCCCCCTACCCCCCCCCACATGAAAAACCCCGATTCCGACTATAATGTATCTCTTAGCTTATAATCTTTATTTCACTATGTATAATCATACATTAATGATTTGCCTCACGCCTAATAAACGGGAATTATACTATAATTATTTGTATAAAAAAGTGGGATATTACATCAAATTTTCCTCCGCATCTCTCAAACGTTCCATGTTATCTTCGGCTATTTATTATTAGTAACCATGACTATCCTGTTCCGAATGGTGTCCCATGATGTAACCCAGCCCGTGAAACCCTCTATCCTTCCACTGAAAGCATACAGTCCCGCTTCTCACGTCCATATATTGCTATTCCTCCCTTTATGTCCTTTCCAAGGCCGCTGGTTACACTCTCAAGTTCATCTCAATGGTCCGGAACCATCCCGCCCTACTTGCTCTTTAAGAGGCATTTGGTCGCACCCTTTATATTGGTACATTCACCCTCATGTTCTTATCACGTATGCTCGTTCCACCCCTGGTTGTCCTTTTTATCTCTACCTTTCACCTGACACCCATATATGCCCGTTACCGTTACCCCTCACCGGGGTAGACCATCTAGTCCGGGTGGAGCTATATTCTTGGCCTAGCACATTCCCTATACGCGGATATATTCTTTATGCTTGTTAGACATACTTTTCTCCCGACCACAAATCTTCACAATTCCCTTATTATAAGTTTACCGCAATAAATTATTTTTCAACACCCCATTTTTTAAAAAGTTGAAAAAAAACATACGACAAAAGTATAATATTCCACACACCCCCAAAATTTCATACAAATACTATCGCACCCACCCCGCCGCAAAAATCGCACCCGTGAAAAATAATTTATTATAAAAATACCAAACACAATTTTTAGAACCGGGAATTTTACTTTTTTTCCCCAGAGAAAATTTCAAATGCCAAAATACCCCCGCCACAAAAATAGTCATTTTCAGGACATTTAAGAAGATGTCCCGAATTTTTATATAATTAAGGTAGCAAAGCTAGGCCATGCAAAAGGCTTAAAACCTCGACACAGATGTTCAAATCATCTCCTTAATACCTAGAAAGTTAAGACTCGAACTTAAACCAGAAAGCCCAAAACTTTCCATACTACCAATATACTACTTTCTATAGTAAGGTCAGCTAATTAAGCTATCGGGCCCATACCCCGAAAATGTCATACGACCCCTACTAATTAACCCAATATCATGACTAATTATCACTACAAGCATCATCATAAGCACCACTGTAATCTCGTCAACAACACACTGGCTCATAGCCTGAACATGCCTAGAAATCAACACTCTATCCATAACCCCTATTATCTCAAAACCCAACCACCCACGAGCAACTGAAGCAGCAACAAAATACTACCTAATGCAAACCATAGCCTCAACAGCTATCTTATTTGCAGCCACAACAAATGCTATAAACACCTCAAACTGGGACATTAACCTGACAACAGAACCCACAGCAACAATTATTATTACATTAGCCCTGATAATAAAAATAGCAGCAGCACCATTCCACTTCTGACTCCCAGACGTATCACAAGGATCAACAACTATAACAACTATAACTATCTTAACCTGACAAAAAATTGCCCCTCTAATAATCCTACTAATAATCCACAACAAAACTAATATTACACTAACACTCACATCAGCAGCCCTATCCATTACAATAGGTGGCCTCGGAAGCCTAAACCAAACCCAACTACGAAAACTAATAGCCTTTTCATCAATCGCCCATACAGGATGAATCATAGCAACCATAACAATAACACCAAATATCTCAACACTAACCTTCATAATCTACACCATAACCACAATCCCCGTATTCTTATTAATTAACATTACAGCATCAACAACTATTAAAGATATCGGAACCATGTGGACTAATTCACCGTACATCATAATAATCCTATCTACAACTATTTTATCCCTGGGCGGACTACCACCCCTTTCAGGGTTCATACCAAAATGACTAATCCTAAACAATATGGTTTCCCTCAATATAACTATAGAAGCCACCCTAATAGCCATAATATCCCTACTAAGCCTATACGTATACATACGACTAGTATACTTATCATCAATAACCCTACCACCACACACTACACTAATACCACTAAAATGACGAACACTAGATAAAAAACACCACATAATAACCTCAACCCTAACAATAATATCAGCCCTTCTCCTACCACTATCACCAAACATATAGAAACTTAAGTTATACTAAACTAGGAGCCTTCAAAGCCCCCAAAAAAGGTCACTTTAGTTTCTGCCTAAAGCCTGCAAAAACATTACATCTCCTGATTGCAACACAGATATTTTAATTAAACTAAGGCTCCCTGGATTAGTGGGCCTCGATCCCACATAAAACTAATTAACAGATAGACGTCCAAACCGGCGGACTTTAACCCAGCTTCTCCGTTTTTAAAAGGGGGGAAAAAACGGAGAAACCCCGGGCAGCTGCCAACTCCAGATTTGCAGTCTGACATGTATACACCTCGGGGTTTGATAGCAAGGGGTGTCCTATCTATAATTTTACAAATTACCGCTTTAATCAGCCATACTACCTGTGTTTATCACCCGTTGACTATTCTCGACAAACCACAAAGACATTGGAACCCTATACCTACTATTTGGCGCATGGTCTGGCCTAATTGGGGCCTGCCTAAGCATTCTAATACGAATAGAACTAACCCAGCCAGGGTCACTGCTAGGCAGCGACCAAATTTTTAATGTTCTAGTCACCGCTCACGCATTCATCATAATCTTCTTCATAGTGATACCCATTATGATCGGGGGGTTCGGTAACTGATTAATCCCTCTAATAATCGGAGCTCCCGACATAGCTTTTCCCCGGATAAATAATATAAGCTTCTGGCTACTACCACCAGCACTACTCCTTCTACTATCTTCCTCATACGTTGAAGCTGGGGCTGGCACGGGGTGAACCGTTTATCCACCACTATCAGGAAATCTGGTACACTCCGGCCCATCAGTTGATCTGGCAATCTTCTCCTTACACTTAGCAGGCGCCTCCTCCATCCTTGGGGCAATTAACTTTATTACAACATGCATTAACATGAAACCCAAATCTATACCAATATTCAATATTCCCCTATTTGTTTGATCTGTGCTTATCACCGCCATTATACTTCTATTAGCCTTACCCGTACTAGCGGCAGCAATTACTATACTATTAACTGACCGAAATCTAAACACATCTTTCTTTGATCCGTGCGGAGGAGGAGACCCCGTACTATTCCAACACCTATTTTGATTCTTTGGTCACCCAGAAGTATATATTCTCATCCTACCCGGATTTGGTATCGTATCAAGCATTATTACATTCTATACTGGAAAAAAAAACACATTCGGATATACAAGCATAATTTGAGCAATAATATCCATTGCCATTCTTGGCTTTGTTGTCTGAGCCCACCACATATTCACCGTAGGCCTAGACATCGATAGCCGAGCTTACTTCACAGCAGCAACAATAATTATCGCAATTCCAACCGGAATTAAAGTATTTGGATGACTAGCCACCTTAGCAGGAGGACAAATTAAATGACAAACCCCTATTTATTGGGCACTTGGCTTTATTTTTCTATTTACCGTAGGCGGAATAACCGGAATTATCTTAGCAAACTCCTCACTAGACATTGTGCTCCACGACACCTACTACGTAGTAGCACACTTTCACTACGTCCTATCAATGGGGGCAGTATTTGCTATTATGGGGGGTCTAACCCACTGATTCCCACTATTTACTGGCTATACCTTAAATCAAACTATAACAAAAACTCAATTCTGAGTAATATTCACTGGGGTAAACATAACATTTTTCCCACAACATTTCTTGGGCCTATCCGGCATACCACGACGATACTCAGATTTTCCAGATGCTTTTACCCTATGAAACACACTATCTTCAATTGGATCAACCATCTCCATGGTAGCAGTATTAATATCCCTATTTATTGTGTGGGAGGCACTAACATGTAAACGGGAAATTCATATACCCCTGGGTAAAAAAACCCACGTAGAGTGGTTTTTTGGCTCCCCACCACCATACCACACGCACACAGAACCAACATTCATACTAAATAACACATACGCCCCAATTCGAAACCTTATCTCATACATAGAATGACCTTGACCCGAGAAAAGACAGGTTAAATCTGCCATCTGTTAATTTCAAGTTAACCGCATATTATGCTTTCTTCCCGAGAACCTAGTAAACATAATTACATAGCCTTGTCGTGGCTAAATCACAACCTCTGTGGTTCTCAATGCCACATGCAGGACAACTATCATTACAAGAAGCTATAGGACCAACCATAGAAGAAGTAATCTTCCTACACGACCACGTTCTCCTACTTACCTGTCTAATAACAATAGTAATTACAATATTTACACTAACTGCAACTACAACATCTCTTACCCATAATGACCCAACAGAAGAAGTAGAACAGTTAGAAGCTGCCTGAACAGCCGCTCCAATTATAATCCTAATTCTTACAGCATTACCATCTGTCCGGTCTCTCTATTTAATAGAAGAAGTGTTTAACCCCTACTTAACTATCAAAGCAACAGGACACCAATGATACTGAAACTACGAGTACTCAGATGAAACCCAAATCTCATTTGACTCTTACATAATCCAAACAAAAGACCTACAAAACGGCTCACCACGACTACTCGAAGTAGACCATCGCATAGTCATACCAGCAGGCCTACAAACCCGCATTGTAGTAACTGCAGAAGATGTCCTTCACTCATGAACAATCCCGTCTCTTGGAGTAAAAGTAGACGCAGTACCAGGACGGCTAAACCAACTACCACTAGCTACATCGCGGGTTGGGGTATTCTTTGGACAGTGCTCAGAAATCTGCGGAGCAAACCATAGCTTTATACCCATCGCAGTAGAAGCAACCCCACTACACCACTTCGAACAATGATTGCTCTCAGAACAGTCACTGAGAAGCTTTATATAGCATTAGCCTTTTAAGTTGAAGAAGAAATCACTTTCCTCAGTGATATGCCACAACTAGACACGATTTATATTCTCACAACCCACCTGTGAACCTGAACAATATTACACCTAATAGCACAAAAAATTAAAACCTTTACAATAACAACAAACCCAGTGACCTATCTCACACCTAAACCAACAAACACCCTACAATGACTATAAACATGTTTGAACAGTTCATAAGCCCAGAGCTGTTAATAATCCCAACAGCCCCACTCTCCATATTAATCCCAATTCTTTTAATCCATAAAAAACCAAAACTCCTGGGAAACCGAATAACCACTTTAATCACCTGACTATTAAAAACCATTATATCTAACATAACTAATCAACTTTCTCCTTACGGACAAAAATGATGCAAGGTTCTAACCAGCCTACTAATCATAATTTTACTTTCAAACCTATTAGGTCTATTGCCGTACACTTTTACAACAACCTCCCAGCTGTCAATAAATATAGCCATAGCAATCCCCCTGTGAATAGCAACAGTCATTACCGGAATAATAAAAAAACCCTCTATCACACTAGCCCACATACTACCAGAAGGTTCTCCAACCCCCCTAATCCCGTTTATAGTAATTATTGAAACAATCAGCCTATTAATACGACCCTTAGCGCTTGGAGTACGACTTACAGCTAATATTACAGCAGGCCACCTACTCATAACAATAGTTAGCACAGCCACACTAAACCTTATCAGCACACATATTACTCTCAGTATTTTAACATGACTACTACTACTACTACTCTCTATCCTAGAACTAGCAGTAGCCTGCATTCAAGCTTACGTATTTGTCCTCCTAGTCGTCCTTTATCTACAAGAAAATACATAATGACCCACCAACTACATCAATACCACTTAGTAGACCCCAGCCCATGACCTTTAACTGGAGCCATAGGCTCAATACTATTAGCATCAGGACTAGCACTGTGATTTCATACAAACACTACAACAGTATTAAAAATCGGACTATTAACCCTACTATTAACTATATTTCAATGATGACGAGATGTCGTACGAGAAAGCACATACCAAGGACACCACACAAAAGGCGTACAAAAAAATATACGATATGGTATAATCCTATTCATCACATCCGAAGTCTTTTTCTTCCTTGGGTTCTTCTGAGCACTATACCACGTAAGTCTAGTTCCCACCCCAGAACTAGGAGCAGAGTGGCCACCAACCGGAATTACCCCACTTAACCCAACAGAAGTACCACTATTAAACACAGCAGTTCTCCTATCATCAGGAGCAACAATTACATGATCACACCACACTATAATAAAAGGAAATAAAAAAGAATCAACCTATGCTCTAATACTCACCATCGCCCTGGGGGTTTACTTTACAGCCCTACAAGCATCAGAGTATATAGAAACCCCCTTTACCATCTCAGACAGCGTGTATGGTTCATTATTCTTTGTAGCCACAGGATTTCATGGACTACATGTCATAATCGGAACCACCTTCCTAATAATCTGTATAATCCGCCTTATTATACACCACTTTACAACCACCCACCACTTCGGATATGAAGCCGCTATCTGATACTGACACTTCGTTGATATTGTATGATTATTCCTATATGTCTCAGTCTACTGATGGGGATCCTATTTCTTTAGTATAGTAGTACGAATGCCCTCCAAGCATTTAGCCCCCTCAGGGAAGAAATAATGGACCTAATCACCCTCATCACTATAGCCATAGTGACATCAGCAGCACTATACATAATTAATATTCATATAATCACAAAACCGGATATCAACAAACTATCACCATACGAATGCGGCTTTGACCCACTAGGAAATGCCCGAACCCCAATCTCCATCCAATTCTTCCTAGTTGCCATTCTATTTATTCTATTCGACCTAGAAATTGTACTATTGCTCCCAACCCCATGAAGCATAAACACAAACCCCCCAAATACAACTATCATACTGATCACAACACTACTAATAATCCTCACATTAGGCCTACTATACGAATGACTACAAGGCGGACTAGAATGAGCTGAATACTGCGGTAGTCTAACAGATATTTGATTTCGACTCAAAAGAGCTTACCTTGTAAGCCACAGTAGTGGGATTAACAAAAACCGCCTTATGCTTAATATTTATAATCACTATCACCGCCATATCAATACAACATAAACACCTAATATTAGCCCTAATATGCGTAGAAACAATAATACTTATTGTATTCACAATGCTAGTCATATTCACCTCTACCTCACTAACCATATCACAAATCCCAATACCTATTATCCTACTAACAATTTCAGTGTGTGGGGCAGCTGTAGGCCTAAGCCTAGTAGTTGCAATCACGCGGACCCACGGAAACGACTTCCTAAAAAACTTAAATCTCTTATAATGATAAAAATTATCTTTACCACCACAACACTTATCCCAACAGTAATATTATTAAAACCCAAAATACTCTATCAAACGACAACCGCATACTCATTTATAATTGCTTTCCTCAGCCTAAGCTTACTAGAACCAAAAGCCAACCTACACCTCCACCTAGACCACACATCTGCCCCACTACTATCATTAAGCTTCTGACTACTACCACTAACCATTATAGCCAGCCAACATGCAATAATTAAAGAACCCATACAACGACAACGAACACTACTCACTACTCTTATCCTACTACAATTATTTATCTCCCTAACATTCATAGCCTCCAGTCTAACCCTAATATACATTATATTTGAAGCTACTTTAATTCCGACCCTAGTAATTATCACACGGTGAGGACAACAAGCTGAACGCCTAACCGCAGGTACATACTTTATACTCTATACATTAACAACCTCAATACCACTATTAATAGCTATTATATTTCTCAATAATGAAACAAAGACCCCAACCTTTTTTATACAAATAGTACAACCAACTAGCCCCTGAACAGAACTTATACTATGAGCAGCCTGTTTAGGGGCTTTTTTGGCAAAAATACCAATCTACGGCCTTCATTTATGACTACCAAAAGCCCATGTAGAAGCCCCAATCGCAGGGTCCATGGTATTAGCCGCAATCCTATTAAAACTAGGAGGATACGGCATCATTCGAATAATACAAATTATACCAACAATAAAAACAGACCTGTTTCTACCACTCATCGTCCTCTCCCTCTGAGGGGCAACCCTAGCCAACCTAATCTGCCTTCAACAAACTGACCTAAAATCCCTCATCGCATATTCATCTATCAGCCACATGGGGTTAGTTATTGCCGCAATTATAATCCAAACACAATGAAGCCTATCAGGCACTATAGCTCTAATAATCGCCCATGGATTTACTTCCTCCGCTCTGTTTTGCCTAGCTAACGCCACCTATGAACGAACTAAAACCCGAATTATAGCCCTCACACGAGGATTCCACAATATCCTGCCAATACTTACAATTTGATGGTTACTGGTTAATCTAATGAACATTGCAACCCCACCCACCATAAACTTTACTGGGGAATTACTAATTGCATCCTCACTATTCAACTGATGCCCAACAACACTTATCATATTTGGACTATCAATACTTATCACAGCATCATACTCCCTTCACATATTCCTATCAACACAAACAGGCACACCACTATTAAATACCACAATACACCCAACACATACGCGAGAACACCTACTCCTGATACTTCATATTACCCCACTAATTATAATCTCCCTTAAACCAGAACTAGTCATCTAAAGTGTATGTAATTTAAAAAAAATATCAAGCTGTGACCCTGACTTTAGGAACAACCCTCATACACCGAGGGCGCCACAAGACCTGCTAACTCTTTAATCTGGAACTAACCACCAGCCCCCTCTACTAAAGGATAACAGCATTCCATTGGTCTTAGGCACCACACTCCTTGGTGCAAATCCAAGTGGTAGAAATGAACTGAATTACCCCAACAATTATCCTAACTATCTTTATATCCCTCACTCTATCTATTTTTCAACCACATCATGCAAAAAAAAACCTAATACTACTTTTTCTAATTAGCCTTATCCCAATTAATTCATTATTAAACAACAACGAATTAACACTATCGCTAATGCCACTAATTACAATACCAACGGAAAACATTAATATTTCCTTTACACTAGACACACTATCAACCCTATTCACCCCTATTGCCCTATTCATTACATGATCCATTATTGAATTTTCCACTTGATACATAACCACTGACCCAAATAATCACAAATTTACAAAATACTTACTAATATTCCTAATTACAATACTAGTAATCATCACAGCAAACAATATATATCAGCTATTCATTGGATGAGAGGGGGTGGGAATCATATCATTCCTGCTTATCGGGTGGTGGTACGGACGTCAAGACGCAAACACAGCAGCCCTACAGGCTATTATCTATAATCGAATCGGAGACATCGGCCTTATTATAGCAACCGCTTGACTAATAACATCATCATCAATCAACATACAAGAACTCATAACCCAACACGAAACAATTAACATCGTACCAATAATGGGTCTATTGGCAGCTGCCACCGGAAAATCTGCACAATTTAGCCTTCACCCATGACTTCCTTCAGCCATAGAAGGCCCAACACCAGTCTCAGCCCTATTGCACTCCAGCACAATAGTGGTAGCCGGAGTATTCCTACTAATCCGACTACACCCAATAATACATAACAATACCACCATCATAACCCTATGCCTACTACTTGGGGCAACAACAACAGTATTTGCTGCCGCAGCAGCAACTACCCACTCAGACATCAAAAAAATCATTGCATTGTCGACTACAAGCCAACTAGGCCTAATAATAACGATGGTAGGACTTAATCAACCAACCCTGGCATTCCTACATATAATTACCCACTCATTCTTTAAAGCTACACTATTTCTGTGCTCCGGCTCCTACATCCACAACTTAAATAATGAACAAGACATTCGAATAATAGGGGGACTATCAAAAACAATACCAATAACATCATCCTTTATAACCATCGCTAACTTCTCACTCATAGGAATACCTTTCCTATCCGGATTTTACTCAAAAGACACCATCATTGAAACACTGATAAACTCACACACCAACTCATGAGTAATATTAATTACAATAATCGCAACCATTCTATCTGCCTGCTATAGCACAAAAATTATACTAACCACAATAACAGGATACCCACGAACCCACCACAACACGCATAATGAAACAAAAGATATCGTTAACCCACTAATCCGATTAGTGCTAGCATCAATCCTAATAGGAGCGCTAATAAAAGCTTCAACCTTACAAATCACAACAATAACTACAATACCAAAATCAATCAAACTTATAGCACTAATCGCCACCATAGCCGGAATTATATTATCAAAAGACACCTTTTACATAACCCTCCACCTTAGCCCTAAAAAACTCAACAAACAAAGCCTAATATTTAACCAAATAGCCTTCTTCAATGTCCCCCATCGAACCATTACGATAATCACATTAAAAATCAGTCAGAAAATATCAACCGAACTGATAGATTTATGAACCATAGAAAACTGAGGACCAAAAGGACTTTCAAACACACTAACCCACACAATTCATCTCTCAACACAACAAAAAAACATAGTTAAAAACTACATAACCGTGTTTACCTCAAGCATGATCCTAATCCTAATTATTAGCTTAATCTAAAAGGTCGTAAACCACCCAACCGGGACCAACTTAAAATTACTAAAATAGAAAATAAAACAACTAACAACCCCCAAGAACACACAATTAAACCCGCCCCACCACTAAAATAAAAAACACTACCCCCATTTACCTCTAAACAAACCAAGTCTTCTCAGTTAGTATAAACCAACAAACCATCAACTCCTCCGAATAAATATAAAATAGAAAATAACACAAATATAAAAATAACAAAATACTTAACCCCGACAACCTTAAAAACAACACTATCCTTCTCTACACTCACACAATACCCAAAAACAACAACCAAACCCCCCAAATATACAATATATATTAATAAAGCCGAAAACGTACGACCCAAAGCAACCATAAAAATACAACAAAAAAAAGAAACCCCCATTAAAGCAATAACCCCCTGATAAGGCACAGAAACCACACTCAAAACAAAAACACTCAAAACTAAAAATACCATAATAAGACCAATAAAATAATTTATTATAACCATAATTTTTGCTCAACCGAGACCTGCGGCCCGAAAAACCACTGTTGTAAATCAACTACAAAAATGTCAAACCAGCACATACTCCTACTATTTAACCTACTACCTGTAGGATCAAATATCTCAACCTGATGAAACTTCGGATCTATATTACTAACCTGTCTAGCCCTACAAATCATAACCGGCTTCTTCCTAGCAATTCACTACACAGCCAACATCAACCTAGCCTTTTCATCAATCGTACACATTATACGAGACGTCCCATACGGGTGAACAATACAAAACTTACACGCAATTGGCGCATCCATATTCTTCATCTGCATCTACATCCACATTGCACGTGGGCTTTACTACGGATCCTACCTAAACAAAAACGTATGACTTTCTGGAACTACACTATTAATTATCCTCATAGCAACAGCTTTCTTTGGCTACGTACTACCATGGGGTCAAATATCATTCTGAGCAGCAACAGTAATCACAAACTTACTAACAGCCGTACCATATATTGGCACAACACTAACAACCTGACTCTGAGGCGGATTCTCAATTAATGACCCAACCCTAACTCGATTCTTTGCCCTCCACTTTATCCTTCCATTCACTATCATCTCAATATCCTCAATTCACATTATACTATTGCATGCAGAAGGTTCCAGCAACCCACTAGGAACAAACTCAGACATTGATAAGATCCCATTCCACCCATATCACTCTCACAAAGACATACTAATATTAACCATTATACTAACCGCACTATTCATCATTATATCCTTTACCCCAAACATCTTTAACGACCCAGAAAACTTCTCCAAAGCCAACCCACTAGTAACACCACAACATATTAAGCCAGAATGGTACTTCTTATTCGCCTATGGCATTCTACGGTCAATTCCAAATAAGCTCGGAGGAACTGTAGCCCTCATCCTATCAGTTACTATCCTAATAACAGCACCATTCACACACACTTCACATGTGCGATCTATAACTTTCCGCCCACTAATACAACTCATATTCTGAACCCTAGTAGCCACATTTATCACAATTACATGAGCAGCCACTAAACCAGTAGAACCCCCATTTACTGCTATTGGCCAAGCAACCGCTATCCTATATTTCTCATTCTTCATAATAAACCCCCTACTCGGATGGTTAGAAAATAAAATCCTAACCACCAACACATGCTCTAGTAGCTTATAAATTTAAAGCATTGTCCTTGTAAGACAAAGCTGGGTCTACCCCTAAAGCATCAAAGAAGGACTACCCATCTCTAGCCCCCAAAGCCAGTATTTTACTTAAACTACTCTTTGATCAAAAAATAAACAACTCTCCTAGGACCCCCCCCCTACCCCCCCCCACATGAAAAACCCCGATTCCGACTATAATGTATCTCTTAGCTTATAATCTTTATTTCACTATGTATAATCATACATTAATGATTTGCCTCACGCCTAATAAACGGGAATTATACTATAATTATTTGTATAAAAAAGTGGGATATTACATCAAATTTTCCTCCGCATCTCTCAAACGTTCCATGTTATCTTCGGCTATTTATTATTAGTAACCATGACTATCCTGTTCCGAATGGTGTCCCATGATGTAACCCAGCCCGTGAAACCCTCTATCCTTCCACTGAAAGCATACAGTCCCGCTTCTCACGTCCATATATTGCTATTCCTCCCTTTATGTCCTTTCCAAGGCCGCTGGTTACACTCTCAAGTTCATCTCAATGGTCCGGAACCATCCCGCCCTACTTGCTCTTTAAGAGGCATTTGGTCGCACCCTTTATATTGGTACATTCACCCTCATGTTCTTATCACGTATGCTCGTTCCACCCCTGGTTGTCCTTTTTATCTCTACCTTTCACCTGACACCCATATATGCCCGTTACCGTTACCCCTCACCGGGGTAGACCATCTAGTCCGGGTGGAGCTATATTCTTGGCCTAGCACATTCCCTATACGCGGATATATTCTTTATGCTTGTTAGACATACTTTTCTCCCGACCACAAATCTTCACAATTCCCTTATTATAAGTTTACCGCAATAAATTATTTTTCAACACCCCATTTTTTAAAAAGTTGAAAAAAAACATACGACAAAAGTATAATATTCCACACACCCCCAAAATTTCATACAAATACTATCGCACCCACCCCGCCGCAAAAATCGCACCCGTGAAAAATAATTTATTATAAAAATACCAAACACAATTTTTAGAACCGGGAATTTTACTTTTTTTCCCCAGAGAAAATTTCAAATGCCAAAATACCCCCGCCACAAAAATAGTCATTTTCAGGACATTTAAGAAGATGTCCCGAATTTTTATATAATTT